GGTCCTATTGAAAATACCAGTGAAAGTGAAGATCCGAATATAAATGATATGAAGAAAAATATTCATAGTTGGGGTGGTCGTGACAATTCTAATTACAGTAATGTTGATCATTTATTCGGCGTCAAGGAAATTCGGAATTTCATCTCTGATGAAACTTTTTTAGTTAGGGATAGTAATGGGAACAGTTATTCCATATATTTTGATATTGAAAATCATATTTTCGAGATTGACAATGGTCATTCTTTTCAGAGTGAACTAGAAAGTTCTTTTTATAGTTATCGGAATTCTAGTTATCTGAATAATGGATCTAACAGTGACGATCCCCACTATGATCATTACATGTATGATACTCAATATAGTTGGAATAATCACATTAATAGTTGCATTGACAATTATCTTCAGTCTCAAATCTTTATTGAGACTGACATTGTAAGTGGTAGTGACAATTACAGTAACAGTTACATTTATAGTTCCATTTGTGGTGAGATTGAGGGTTCCGGTATAAGAACTAGCACGAATGGTAGTGATTTAACTATAAGAGAAAGTTCTAATGATCTGGATGTAACTCAAAAATACAGGCATTTGTGGGTTCAATGTGAAAATTGTTATGGATTAAATTATAAGAAATTTTTTAAATCAAAAATGAATCTTTGTGAACAATGTGGATATCATTTGAAAATGAGTAGTTCAGAGAGAATCGAACTTTTGATCGATCCGGGTACTTGGGATCCTATGGATGAAGACATGGTTTCTCTGGATCCCATTGAATTTCATTCGGAGGAGGAGCCTTATAAAGATCGTATCGATTCTTATCAAAGAAAGACAGGATTAACTGAGGCCGTTCAAACAGGCATAGGCCAACTAAACAGTATTCCCGTAGCAATCGGGGTTATGGATTTTCAGTTTATGGGGGGTAGTATGGGATCCGTGGTCGGGGAGAAAATCACCCGTTTGATTGAGTACGCTACTAAAAAATTTCTACCTCTTATTATAGTGTGTGCTTCCGGGGGGGCACGCATGCAAGAAGGAAGTTTGAGCTTGATGCAAATGGCTAAAATATCTTCTGCTTTATATGATTATCAATCAAAAAAAAAGTTATTCTATGTACCAATCCTTACATCTCCTACTACAGGTGGGGTGACTGCTAGTTTTGGTATGTTGGGGGATATCATTATTGCCGAACCCAATGCTTACATTGCATTTGCGGGTAAAAGAGTAATTGAACAAACATTGAATAAAACAGTACCTGAAGGTTCACAAGCGGCTGAATATTTATTCCAGAAGGGCTTATTCGATCTAATCGTACCACGTAATCCTTTAAAAAGCGTTCTGAGTGAGTTATTTCAGCTCCACGCTTTCTTTCCTTTGAATCAAAATTCAATTAAAGAGCATTAAGTTCCATTTTTTTATTTGTAGCAAACAAGTAGTTAGTTTATCGGAATCCAAATAAAAATAAGACGAACGGGGTTTCTTTGTTGACATAAGATCTAATTGTAGAAAGAATCAAAAGTTAAAGTTGCGGATAACTCTTTTTTTCTATATTTATATTCCTGATTACTAATTAAGATTAAGAAGCCTCAGATAAAAGAGTGAATTCTTCTTTTCGTGAAATTAGGAAACTAAAAAAAATGACCTCTTCCCGTCTTACGTCCGTATATATAATTCAAATATAGAAAATGAAAATATAGATATAGAGTTTTTCTCTTTCTATATCTCCCGCGAATCCCATTTTGATTAAGAATCCCTTTTGGGTCGGATTCTAACGAATCTTTCGATAATTTGTAAGAAACTTTTTCTTTATTAAATTAGTAGAAGACAAGAGTAAAAGACGAAGAAAAAAAAAGAATATAATAATATAATAAAGGCGATTATCATATATATCTTTTACATATCTTTCATATAGAAAGATGAATAAGTCCATTATATACTCACTTAGATATATACTTAGATCTATACTAATTAAAATTCGAATTTCATAAATATTAATTAATAATAATTACAATTCTTAATTATAATTATTATAAGATATCTTTATAACTAAAAATAACAGGTACAAATAGTAAATCGAGGTATCCATTCTATGACAACTTTCGACTTTCCCTCTGTGTTGGTGCCTTTAGTAGGCCTAGTATTTCCGGCAATGGCAATGGCTTCTTTATCTCTTCATGTTCAAAAGAATAAGACTGTTTAGATCTGATGGGCCCAACTCTCATCCATTTTTTTTTCAAAACTTAGACTTGTATCATAACACAGATTTTTATTTAGTGGAATATGGTATAACATGCGGTTTTCGCCGAACATAAAGGAGAGGCTCTTATGCTTATGCCTGTACAAAGATGATATATGGGTAAAGGAATTCTATCTATTTGAAAATATATCAGGATCGACGGATGGCTGAAATGTAAAGTCGGTGTATCTATATGTATATCGATGGGATCATACGAAGGGTATGTTATGTTATTATTTTAAATCTAACCAATTTGATGAATTACTCTTAAAG